TCCAAAAAAAAATTATACATTAGGTCATCGACTCAACATTTGGCATTTATTTATTTAAGAATTTCATAAAAAAGGAAAAAGGATAAAAATTTTTCCCTCTCCAAGGTTCAAATAAGTTTATCGACATGAGTGTTCTATATCGAAAAATTTCGAACTATTCCCTTGAAATTAAAAACCATCTCGGTATTAACGTAGAAAGAGTACCATGCTATGTCTGGACTTCAAATAGTTTAGTTTTAACCATGTTAATGGTCCCACATTTTTATTGGTTGATAGAGAATCAAAGTTTATTTACCAATGAATCACGAAATGCTATGGTTCTTCCGTATGATTTATTCATTTTTTTAGAAGTAATTCGCGGGATCATGCACCTTTTTCCTAGTTATAAGGAAAGGGGGGTGCAGTTGGTTGAATCCAACTTCTTTTTGAAATAAACAACTCGCACACACTCTCTTTCCAAAAAAGATCAATACACCAATTACTACACTTAGATTTATTGGATTTGTTGCTAAAATATCGGTATTAACCCCGAAACTCCCGGCGGATGGCCAGTGACCCAAGGAAACGAAAGAATCGGTTACATTTTTCATAAGATCTCCTCTTATCGATAGACTAAAAAAATCGAACAGAATTCTTTGTTGTATTAGTATTACTTCAAAATTTTCCTTTTTATAATTCTAGATTTTATAATTTTTTAATTCTAGATTAAATAGAAAAATTGAAAATTCGATTCCATTTCAAAATGAATTTTCTTTTTTTTTTTTCAATTGAGACCAGCTATAGAGATAGCGATTTCCAATCAAAAGAATCCGCGGTCGAATCGAATTAGGTACCAAGTTTTATGCCAATTGCAAAATACCTCGCCTGTTGCAACACTTCCTAAACTAAGGAGCTTTCCCCTGAACTAAGAAGGGGAAGGAAGAAAGCGAATCGGTAAGTCTAATTCCTCCTCTTCAAATCAGTCCTTCCCCTGGTTATTTTTTCAACGCATAAGTAAAAGTAGAAGGGAAATCTTGCTATAATGTAAAAAAGCAAGCGACAAGTCCAAGGCAAAAAAAAGACTTTTCCGCTTTTTTGGATTAAACAAAAGGATTGGCAAATAAAAGTGCTAATGCTATAACCAGTCCATAAATTGTTAAAGCTTCCATAAAAGCCAGACTAAGCAATAGAGTACCTCGTATTTTTCCCTCTGCCTGGGGCTGTCTCGCAATACCTTCTACGGCTTGGCCCGCAGCAGTACCTTGACCAATTCCAGGTCCAATAGAAGCAAGTCCTACAGCCAATCCAGCAGCAATGACGGAAGCGGCAGAAATCAATGGATTATTCATGATAAGTTCCTCTAAAAAAAAAATGGTTAGTGATACAATCAACCAATGAATTATGCCTTACTGATTCCATCACTAAGATTAATCCAGTCGAAGTAACTAAGAACTCCGAATTGTTGAAAAAATGTTATTGAATCATCAGATCCTCAGAAAGACTTCATCTTTTCCTAGTCGTGGAATCTTTCTGAATCCATACAACTTGACAACTTGAGCTTGTCGATTTGCTTCTTTCTAATCGTTCTTTGAATTTTTCACTCTCTGTCTTATGTCTTAATTTTATCTGTTTATTCAGTCAATTCAAGTCATAAAGGAAAGAGAAGGACTTTTCTTGATATCCCCATCGAAATTCAAGTAGGGTACTAAATGAAAATGATTCATATATAATTCATATATAACGAGTCAATGTCGACTATCAAATATACATGTGTTTCTTCCATAACGTAACGTAACCCAACTATTCTTATTCTATTTTAGATTCAATTGGAGTCTAAAAAAATGATGCTTCAAAACATCGACAAGAGTTGACTTATAACTATTAGATTTCATCTACCTAGTTTAACCCTTCTATCCTAAAAAATTCCTCTTTTTACAATTCTATACTATGCTTTTTCTCTATTATCCTAAACTTGTCTATTTGTGTTCCCTAACGGGACTTGGAGATGGATTAGATTTTTGGGAGCGATTGGTCTAAGCTAAAAAAAAGACTTTTTTGAATTTTGAAAAGGAATTAATGATGACCCTCCATGGATTCTCCTATATAAGCTGCGGCTAAAGTTGCAAAAATAAGAGCCTGAATACCACTTGTAAATAATCCAAGGACCATGACAGGTATAGGAACGACTGAAGGTACTAAAGAAACAAGAACAACAACAACTAATTCATCTGCTAATATATTTCCAAAAAGTCGAAAACTAAGTGATAAAGGTTTTGTGAAATCTTCTAATATGTTTATGGGTAAAAGAATTGGAGTTGGTTGAATGTATTTACCAAAATAACCTAATCCTTTTTTTGTAAGACCTGCATAGAAATATGCCACTGATGTGAGTAAAGCTAAAGCAACAGTAGTATTTATATCATTCGTGGGTGCAGCTAACTCTCCATGAGGTAATTGTATGATTTTCCAAGGGAAAAGAGCCCCTGACCAATTAGAGACAAAAATAAATAAAAACATAGTTCCAATAAAAGGAACCCAAGGACGATATTCTTCTCCAATCTGAGTTTTGCTCACGTCTCGAATGAATTCAAGAACATATTCGAAGAAATTCTGACCATTCGTGGGAATGGTTTGTGGATTCCGAACCGCTATAGTGGCTGAACCTAATAAAATACCAATTACAATCCAAGAAGTAATAAGTACTTGGCCATGGACTTGGAAACCCCCTATTTGCCAATAGAAATGTTGGCCTACTTCCACACCGGATATATCGTATAATCCTTTTAGTGCATTGATTGAACATGATAGAACATTCATATTGTCCTCTGACAGAAATAAAATTTTTAAGGAAATTATTTTGATTCAACCGTTTCTTTCTCGACTTGTCTATTGGAATTGTAGATTTTAGATACCAACTAATCAGATAATAGGCCCACACAGCCCAGCTATCTTTCTATCTTTTTTAAGATTCAAGAATAGTAACCGATTCTACCCTATTCGAATTATAGAGTTCACGAAGTCCTTTTATATTTTATTATGAATCACAAATCTCTTATATAGCTAGAACGCCCCTCGCAAATTGCGACTACTAATTTAGTGAGAATTAATCGGATTGAAGCTATAGCGTCATCGTTTGCTGGAATCGAAAGATCCGCGAGATCGGGATCACAATTTGTATCAATTAAAGAAATCGTTGGAATTCCCAAAGTAATACATTCTCGAAGGGCCGTAGATTCTTCGTCCTGATCAAGGATGATTACAATATCGGGTAATCTTTTCATATATTTAATCCCACCCAGATATGTTTGCAAATGAGATAATTGCCTTTTCAACACGGCTGCATCTCTCTTCGGAAGACGAGCAAGTTTCCCCGACTTGTATTTCATTCTCAAGTCCCGAAACTGTTGAAGTCTCATTTTTGTAGTGGCCCAATTTGTTAACATACCCCCAAGCCATTTTTTATTAACATAATGACACCGAGCCCTTATGGCAGCCCATGCTACTGAATCAGCTGCTTTCTTTTTTGTCCCAACAATTAAAAATTGTTTTCCTATACTTGCTGCATCAAAAAGTAAATCACACGCTTCTGATAAAAAACGAGCAGTTATAGTAAGATTTATAATATGAATACCCTTACGATTTGCAGAGATATAAGGTGCCATTCTCGGATTCCATTTTTTAATACCATGCCCAAAATGAACTCCCGCTTTCATCATCTCGTCCAAATTGATGTTCCAAGATCTTCGTGCCATTTCCCCCCACACTTCCCCTTTTTTTTAAGATGAGGTATCTTGAACTAAATAATTGTTCCAACGGAACCTTACCTTCTACCGTGGATTGGCCATTGATATTTAAGTCTTTTTTATTCTTTATTACTTTATTATTAGTAAATAAAATTACTAAATTAAATGTAAATGACCGTAAGAAATACCGATAATTAAAGGGATGAATTTGTTCTTAAAAATCATGAAATCCCATAAATTATTATTATTGTTTTGATGATGTATCATGGAAATTTTTAAAACCACAAGAATTAAATAATTCTCTGTGGTAAAACAAAATATCTTTCATTTCGCCCTCAAATAGATTCTTTTTTTTTTTCAAGGGAATGTTCTTATCTTGCCTTGAATGGTGTACTAATCCTTTGAATCCGGTACCAACGGGTATCATCCCCCCCAGAACAACGTTTTCTTTTAGGCCTTTCAACCAATCGATACGACCCCGGAGAGCGGCTTTTGCTAAAACTCGAGCAGTTTCTTGAAAACTCGCTTCAGATATAAAACTTTGAGTATTTAGAGATGCCCTTGTTATTCCCAATAAGATAGCTCGGTAAGAGATTACTTCCTCCAAAGCACGTCCCGTTCGTTCCGCTTGCAACAACCCAATTAGTTCTCCGGGTAAAAAAACATTCGACATTCCGTCTTCGGAAACCAAGACTTTTGATGTTATTTGGCGTACAATAATTTCTATATGCCTATTATGGATCTGCACCCCTTGGGATCGATAAATCTTTTGTATCTTATTAACTAAAGAGATACGACTTTGCATTATAGTTAGCTCAGCCCCAATCAAGAATCCCCACGGAATTCCAAGAATTTTTGTTATACCCTCGTTCCAATTCGAAATCCGCTTTTCTAGATTCATCGATATTGACTCAATCGAACGAACTTCTAAAACTTGTTCGACCTTTGGAAGACCTTGCGTTATATCAGAAGACCTCAATTTTTCATATATAAATGTAACTAATGGATCTCCTTCGTAAATGATTTCCCCATAATGCCCATGAAGAGTTGCTTCGGGGGTGGCCAAATAGGTCTTAGCTGATCTTATTACTACAGAGTCGCCTTGAACAATTAGAATTTGACCCGACTTTAAGTGTGGTCCTTTTTTGGCTATACATACATTTTCACAAAGAAATTGTCCAAGACTTATTTTTGTAGATGCCTCCTCACAATAATTGTGATGAAGACAATACCAATTCCATTTGAATGGATCAAAAATGATGTTACTGCATGGATCGG